AATGTGACAAAAGAATCAATTAAAAAGGATTCCACAATTTCAATTGGAAATTCATCGGGCCTCTTAGGTATTACTGTACCTAAAATTACGAATTTTTATTCATCTTACCATTTAATAACTCATAATCAGATATTGTTAAAGAAATATTTATTACTTGACAATTTTAAACAAACTTTCCAAGTACTTAAATATTTTTTAATGGATGAAAAAAAGAATATTTATAATCCCGATCCTTGCAATAACATCATTTTGAATCCATTCGATTTAAATTGGAACTTTCTATATCACGATTATTGTGATGAACTATCCCCAATAATTATCCTTGGGCAATTTATTTGTGAAAATGTATGTTTGTTCAAATACGGACCACACATAAGATCTGGTCAAGTTTTAATTGTTCATGTTGATTCTTTAGTAATAAGATCCGCTAAGCCCTATTTGGCCACTCCAGGAACAACTGTTCATGGTCATTATGGGGGAATCCTTTACGAAGGAGATACATTAGTTACATTTATATATGAAAAATCGAGATCCGGTGACATAACGCAAGGTCTTCCAAAAGTGGAACAAGTCTTAGAAGTGCGTTCAATTGATTCAATATCTATGAACCTCGAAAAGAGGGTTAAAGGTTGGAATGAGTGTATACCACGAATTCTTGGAATCCCTTGGGGATTCTTGATTGGTGCTGAGCTAACCATAGCCCAAAGTCGTATCTCCTTGGTTAATAAGATCCAAGAAGTTTATCGATCCCAAGGGGTACAGATCCATAATAGACATATAGAGATTATTATACGTCAAGTAACATCAAAAGTCTTAGTTTCAGAAGATGGAATGTCTAATGTTTTTTTACCTGGAGAACTAATCGGGTTGTTGCGAGCAGAACGAGCGGGGCGCGCTTTGGATGAAACAATCTGTTATCGGGTAATCTTATTAGGAATAACTAGGGCATCTCTAAACACTCAAAGTTTCATATCTGAAGCTAGTTTTCAAGAAACTGCTCGAGTTTTAGCAAAAGCTGCTTTACGGGGTCGTATTGATTGGTTGAAAGGTCTCAAAGAGAATGTTGTTCTGGGGGGGATTATACCTGTTGGTACCGGATTCAAAAAATTAGTGCATCGCTCAAAGCAACAAAAGAACATTCATTTGGAAATCAAAAAGAATAATCTATTCAAGGGAAAGATGAGAGATATTTTGTTCCATCATAGAGAATTAGTTTGTTCTTCTGTCCAAAATCATTTCCATGATACATCAGAACAATTATTTACGCAATTTAATGATTCCTGACCTAAGAGGATATTTCGTCTTTGAATTTCAATTCAAATCAAATAATTGAACAAATAATCGAAATTAAATAAATTCTTCTTTTTTGGTCTGATTTTGTTTTATTTGGTAATAAAGATTATAACGAATTAAAAAGAAGAATTAATGGTTTGGATCGTATATCAACTCAACGGTCAATCCTTGTGAGAAGGTTCCATCGGAACATTTATTTATTTCAAACTACCGGATCTCTTTGTTTTTTCTTAAGACTTAAGAAAAAACAAAGAGAAAGTGTGAGGAAAAATGACAAGAAGATATTGGAACATCAATTTGGAAGAGATGATGGAAGCAGGAGTTCATTTTGGTCATGGTACTAGGAAATGGAATCCTAGAATGGCATCTTATATTTCTGCAAAGCGTAAAGGTATTCATATTACAAATCTTACTAGAACTGCTCGTTTTTTATCAGAAGCTTGTGATTTAGTTTTTGATGCCGCAAGTGGAGGAAAACATTTTTTAATTGTTGGTACCAAAAATAAAGCAGCTGACTTAGTAGCAGCAGCTGCAAGAAGGGCTCGGTGTCATTATGTTAATAAAAAATGGCTTGGTGGTATGTTAACGAATTGGTCCACTACAGAAACGAGACTTCAGAAGTTTAGGGATTTAAGAGCGGAACAAAGGATGGGGAAACTCAATCGTCTACCAAAAAGGGATGCAGCAATCGTGAAGAGACAATTATCCACCTTGCAAACATATCTTGGCGGGATCAAATATATGACGGAGTTACCTGATATTGTAATCATCATCGATCAGCAAGAAGAATATACAGCTCTTCGGGAATGTCTTATTTTGGGGATTCCAACGATTTGTTTAATCGATACAAATTGTGATCCGGATCTTGCAGATATTTCGATTCCAGCCAACGATGATGCTATAGCTTCAATCCGCTTTATTCTTAACAAATTAGTATCCGCAATTTGTGAAGGGCGCTATAGCTATATAAAAAATCGTTCATTATGATTAATAATCATTATTATGATTAATTATGTTATGATTAATCATAATAAGGATAAGTCAATTATTTTGTGAACGTCATAGATTTATTGGATCGGTTATTATTCCTAGATTCGAATAAAGCAATAAAAAGTACTGGGTATATTATGTCATTTTTCGGTATCCTAACTATATGATCCATGTAGTATTAAAATAGATGAGTTAAGAAATATATGAGAAGATTGAATCAAAATAATTCCTTTTTTTTAAGTTCGATTTATGTCAGAGGACAATATGAATGCTATATCATGTTCCATTAACACACTCAAAGGATTATACGACATATCGGGTGTAGAAGTAGGCCAACATTTATATTGGCAAATAGGGGGTTTACAAGTGCATGCTCAAGTACTTATCACTTCATGGGTCGTAATTGCAATCTTATTGGGTTCGGTCACCATAGCTGTTCGGAATCCACAAACCATTCCAACGGATGGCCAAAATTTCTTCGAATATATCCTTGAATTTATTCGAGACTTGAGCAAAACTCAGATCGGGGAAGAATATGGTCCTTGGGTTCCCTTTATTGGAACTATGTTCTTATTTATTTTTGTTTCTAACTGGTCAGGCGCTCTTTTACCTTGGAAAATCATAGAGTTACCTCACGGGGAGCTAGCTGCGCCAACGAATGATATAAATACCACTGTTGCTTTAGCTTTACTCACGTCAGTAGCATATTTCTATGCGGGTCTTACCAAAAAAGGGTTGAGTTATTTCGGAAAATACATTCAACCAACTCCAATACTTTTACCAATTAATATTTTAGAAGATTTTACAAAACCTTTATCACTTAGTTTTCGACTTTTTGGGAATATATTAGCTGATGAATTAGTAGTTGTTGTTCTTGTTTCTTTAGTACCTTTGGTAGTTCCTATACCTGTCATGTTTCTTGGATTATTTACAAGTGGTATCCAAGCTCTTATTTTTGCAACCTTAGCCGCGGCTTATATAGGTGAATCCATGGAGGGTCATCATTGATTAGCTTTCAAAATAGTTTTTTTGTTAAGCTTATCCCAATTTATGCTTAGTTCATCACAATCCGCTTGGTTTGGTTGGCGAATATAATAATAATATATGCAAATATATAGGGTCTAGAGTCGTAATAAGAAAGATGTACGATATTATCTAATTATATTATATAATTGTAAATTGTAAAAAAAAAAGTCAAAAAATCTTAGGAAAAGGATCTTTTATACCATTTTCCTAAGATTTTGGCTCATTTATTGTTACCTGCCCAATCCTATTTTCTTTTCTATTTCTTATTTGCTCAGTCAATTTCAATATGACAATTTCTAATTGGAATAGAAATTGTTATCTTATTTTTTTACGAAGTGCTACTAATAAAAGAATGAATTACGTAGGCTAAACCCGGTATATTCCATTAATTATACATATTCTATAGAAAATCCATATTGAATTAAATAATAAGTACAGTGCCCGTGTAAATGATTTGATTTTCCAATTCGATTCAATACAATATGAAAGGTAGTTTACGGTATGGAAGAAACAAATGTATATGTGATATTAGATATTCACTAGTTATATAGCGACTATACCTATATTATTTCCCATCCCAGTTCACTGCGTTTAGATCCCGATCCGATGCAAGTACTTTACTTTTCTTTTATTTCGTCTGTCTGTGATAATGCAGTGAATGAATAAATGGATCAATTAAAGGATATAGAAAATAACGAAGAGTTGAATGAAAAAAGAGTTCGAAAGAAATGTAATAACTAGAACCATATCCATATATATGGATATGGGTTTACAAAAAAATTTCATCACGAATACGAATAGTAGTAACTAAAAACAAGATATCGAAATTGTTCTGATTATTCAGTAAAATTCTTATTTCTCGGGATTTTAGTTACTTCGACCAGATAGAGTTTAGTAATAAAGAAATAAGTAATAATTCATTGGTTGATTGTATCATTAACCATTTCTTTTTTTTGTGCGAGGAACTTAGCTTACTATGAATCCACTGATTTCTGCCGCTTCCGTTATTGCTGCTGGATTAGCCGTAGGGCTTGCTTCTATTGGACCTGGAGTTGGTCAAGGTACTGCTGCAGGACAAGCTGTAGAAGGTATTGCGAGACAGCCAGAAGCAGAGGGTAAAATACGAGGTACTTTATTACTTAGTTTGGCTTTTATGGAAGCTTTAACAATTTACGGATTGGTCGTAGCATTAGCACTTTTATTTGCGAACCCTTTTGTCTAATATTCGATTTTTCTAATATTAGAAATTTGTTTAATACTAAAAAAAAAAAAAAAATAAAGTACGTTACGTACTTTATTAACTAAAATGACTTGTCGTTTGATTCTTCGAATTATATCAACACTTCATTCAATCCTACAATTACTTATTCGTTGAAACAATACCTTCGGGAAGGACTGATTTGAGGATGAGGAATTAGCGGATCCGCTTGCTTTCTTCCTTCCCGTTTTTAGTACTTAGTACAATCAAAGGAAATCCTTAGCAAAAACTGCAACAAATGCAAATAGTTTATAATTTATGTAAGACCCACGATCTAACCCAATAAGATACTTATGGATTGGTAGAAGCTTAAAAATAATAAAATAAATAAGAAGCCAATCAATCAAAAAGAAAAAAATAATACTAAAAATAATACTAATAAAAAATAATACTAATAAGTTGAAGTAATATATGTATATATATTTTATTTATA